TATACTATCTAGATTATTAATGAATATGTACCCCAATCTATCTCGAGGTATTTCTATCAATATCTATTCGGTAGATCCTTTTTTTCTGTGCCAGGAACCAGATTTGAACTGGTGACACGAGGATTTTCAGTCCTCTGCTCTACCAACTGAGCTATCCTGACCCTTTCTTGTGCATCATCCTAGTAGAGTATTTGCATCTATGTCAATTAAAGGGGCTAAAAAATCAATAAAGTATTCCATTCCAAATTTGGAAATGGGGGGGGTAGTCCTATGCATTGTGTATGGCTTATTTAATAATGCTTAAAAATCTAATTAATAATCGAGATTCCTTGCCGATACTCTACTCTAATAAAAAAGAAATCTATTTAATGAATAGCATAAGATCCATTGAGTTCTCTTTGCACTCCTTTGTGAAAGAGTAGAATGAGAAAACTAATGAATCTTAAACCCATTGATAAAAGAAAAAGAGGATAAATACTATGGTTAGGGAATAAAAGAGGGTTTGGGGATAGAGGGACTTGAACCCTCACGACTTAGAAAGTCGACGGATTTTCCTTTTACTAGAAATTTCATTGTTGTCAGTATTGACATGTAGAATGGGACTCTCTCTTTATCCTCGTCCGATTAATCCACTTTTTATCTCGAAAACAATGAATTGAAGGATTTGATTACTCAATATTTAATTGGAATGGATTCACAACAATTCTAAAAAAATTCAGAATTTTCTATTTCATAATCATTCCTAATTTCATTCTAACTAAAAAATAAATAAAGAACCTATATTGTGATATGGGTTCTGTGATTAATCGTTTGCCATGTCAGTATCTATACGTGTGTATTAGATGTATAAAGCCCCTCTTTCTCTAATTTAGAGGGAGTTCCACTACCAACACAACGTAATTACCTCGATTCGTTAGAACAGCTTCCATTGAGTCTCTGCACCTATCCTTTTCCTTTGGGTTCTAGTTTGAGAACCACTTGTTTTTTCAAAAAAGGGATTTGGCTCAGGATTGCCCATTTTTAATTCCAGGGTTTCTCTGAATTTGGAAGTTACCACTTAGCAGGTTTCCATACCAAGGCTCAATACAATCAAGTCCGTAGCGTCTACCGATTTCGCCATATCCCCATTTTCTTTTCTTTGAAACTAGGATTCCTTGTGTAATTTCATCCATCTCTTAGTTTTTTTTGAATCATTGAATTCATTACTCGACGTAGTCTAGCAGCTCGTCTCTATTTGAGAGACCCCGCTTATTGCAATTCAGAATTGAATTGATTCTATCGTTGATATATTTGCAATTCAATCGGAATCAATATATCCAAAAGTTTTTCTCACCCCCCCCCCCCCACCTTCGTTTTTTAGAGTATTCAAAATCGTACTATAACGCTTGATATTCATTCTTTTTTTCTAATCAGAATTCGAAATTTCATTTGCTATGATTCTATCTTCTCCTTAGTGAAATATTAATCCTTAAATTATTAACAAATAAAAAAAAACAAAATATCTCAAAAATGTATATAATGATCGAATAAAAATGCTAATCTCTTAGCATTTTCTCTTTATTATATTATTCATATATATTATTCTTTTCTATGTATTAGATTATTCGTCCGATTCAATATAGAAATTGGAATAGATTCTATTAGAAAAATTGATTTGCGAATTAGGGAAATAAAAAGAAAGTTCAATAAATTCTATAATCCTATTTAAGAATATCGTTTAGTTAAGCATATCAAGCTAACTTTATCTTTACGAAATTCTAGTATTTTTTTTTCTAAGCTAAGTTCCAATTTCGAACTAGTTAATAACTAAGATTAATAATTAAGATCTGACATTTTAGGGATTTCCTATATATATTTCTATTTGTTACACTATTTCTGTTATGTAAGCCCACTTAGCTCAGAGGTTAGAGCATCGCATTTGTAATGCGAGGGTCATCGGTTCAAATCCGATAGTCGGCTTTTTTCTCTATCGATGTTCCATAAACAAGAATCTCTCTTTTTCTCCGAATTAAATGGAGAATTCAGGGTCTATTATGTCGTTCTACCTTACAATTTTGCTAGATACAAAACATTAAAATAAATAATATATATACAAAAAATCCAGATGTTGATGAAATGCCATTTTTTGCGGTACTTTAGTAGATTTTACTCTGTTTACCCTTTAGTTTAATTCAGTTTTAATTTCGATGTATTCTGTAATGTAAATACAATGAAATTTTTTGTGTAAAATTTCAATAAAATAAAAAAGGAGTCTTCATGTCCCGTTATCGAGGACCTCGTTTAAAAAAAATACGCCGTCTGGGAGCTTTACCAGGACTCACTAGAAAAACGCCAAAATCCGGAAGTAATCAGAAAAAGAAATTCCATTCTGGGAAAAAAGAGCAATATCGTATTCGTCTTCAAGAAAAACAGAAATTGCGTTTTCATTATGGTCTGACAGAACGACAATTACTTAGGTATGTACATATCGCTGGAAAAGCAAAAAGGTCAACAGGTCAGGTTTTACTACAGTTACTTGAAATGCGTTTGGATAATATCCTTTTTCGATTGGGTATGGCTTCAACCATTCCTGGGGCCCGCCAATTAGTTAACCATAGACATATTTTAGTTAATGGTCGTATAGTTGATATACCAAGTTTTCGTTGCAAACCCCGAGATATTATTACTACGAAGGATAGCCAAAGATCAAAACGTCTGGTTCAAAATTCTATTGCTTCATCCGATCCGGGCAAATTGCCAAAGCATTTGACGGTTGACACATTGCAATATAAAGGACTAGTAAAAAAAATCCTAGATAGGAAGTGGGTCGGTCTCAAAATAAATGAGTTGTTAGTTGTAGAATATTACTCTCGTCAGACTTGAACTTAACGAAAAAAGGAAAGGTTCATAGAATTTTTTTCCCCTTCCCCTTTCCCCGAACTAAATCGACCTAAGGCTCTTAATTCGTATTTTCCCATTCACCTAGCAGAAATAGATTAACCTTAGGATCCTTTTTTCTTTTTTGTTATTTCCTCTATGTTTACATACCACAGTAATTTTCTATAGAGAATTTCTATTAAATAAAGGTATTATTGCTGGAATAAATTGTTATTTGATTTGATACATTGTGATCGGTAACGTTGATCAATTAAGAGAAACGGAAAGAGAGGGATTCGAACCCTCGGTAAACAAAAGTCTACATAGCAGTTCCAATGCTACGCCTTGAACCGCTCGGCCATCTCTCCTCCATAATCTTATTATGGAAAATAAACAGAGTGAATAGCGAGTTTTCGTATTCCTGCAGTATAGGTACAGCTACAACCGCTGGGGGATTCTATGGCTCTACAACCGCTGGGGGATTCCATGGCTCTAATTCCTTTTCATCTAAGTGGAAGGGTCCAGGATTTTTTTTACTAGGAATTCCGCTCCCTCGAAAAGTTTTTATTTGGGGAAAACCCAAATAAAAGGAGAATGGAAGAATTCTTCTTATGGAATAAGAAAATAAAGGAACCCTAGAATTCTATTTGCATAAGGTACGTTACGCCATACAATCTAAATATAAAAAGGGGTATGGGACAATTAATGACTTTGAAAACGCGAAATAGCTGATGATAGAAGTTGTTGTTGAGAAATAGGAAAGTGGAATGAAATCCAATCTTAGTCAAATATTTCATATCTCTTCTTGTCCAAACAGAAGGAAAAGGAGACAATTTGAGCTGAACGGAAAATCCATACCTCTCTTATCCATTTAGAGCATATGGATCGATTTATAAGAATCGAATGTTTTGTTTTTATGTTATTTTGTGATAGAATGAAAAGAATTCTATATAGAATGGGTTGGGAATTATGCCTAGATCCCGTATAAATGGAAATTTCATTGATAAGACCTCCTCGATTGTAGCCAATATTTTATTGCAAATAATTCCGACAACCTCAGGGGAAAAAAGGGCATTTACTTATTATAGAGATGGTGCGATTTGACTCTTTTTTTTGTTTTTTTTTTAGCCCTACCTACATCTTAGTCTTACGAGAAAGAGAGGGGGTTCGCATAGAGAGAACAAAATTAGTAAAGGAAACCCACGCTTGGGGAAGGTGAGGTGAACTAACAATTCCTTCTGTCGTGTATCCTCGATTGATGTGGCCTCATATGCTTCAATTGTAGATTTGAGTATTGAGCGAAAGGTTACACCTAAAGGATAGGTTCTGTATTACAGTCCAATCCTACTCTACTAGTACCAATAGGCAGCATAAGGGAGAAAAGCACTACACCTCGAAATAGGAATCAACAAGAGAAAAACTTTGTTAGAAATTAGCCCTTTCCTGATCGGTATCGGGGTTAGGAAGAATGGTTGGGATAACAAACAACCATCAGGTTTGTACTTTGGATACCCTTATAACCATCAAAGGTCGTTGAAGTTGCTAATTCCTCTAAATAGGAGGCGTTGAGAACAAAGAAATTCTTGGAGCTATCGTTTTCCTCTAGCATTAATAGAATTCATTGGTGTTAAGAAAAACAAACCTCTTGGGGGAAGGTTGGCTAGAGATTTCTTGGAAAAATACCAGCCCCTTTCGGTCCATAATGAGATGGGACTAATTCTATTTTCATTCTATAGATTTTTCGCTTAGTACTATGTACAGAAGGGAGGAGCCGTATGAGATGAAAACCTCATGTACGGTTTTGGAACGGAGATTTTTTGAATAGAATGAACGACCGTAACGGATGTTGGCTCAATCCGAAGGAAATTATGCAGAAGCTTTGCAGAATTATTATGAAGCTACGCGACTAGAAATTGATCCCTATGATCGAAGTTATATACTATATAACATAGGCCTTATACACACAAGCAATGGAGAGCATACAAAGGCTTTGGAATATTATTTCCGGGCGCTAGAACGAAACCCCTTCTTACCGCAAGCTTTTAATAATATGGCCGTGATCTGTCATTACGTGCGACTATCTCCACTATAGAAAGAAGAAAAAAAGAAAGGATGAAATTTTCTAGTAAATACTAGAAAAAGGGCTTTCTACATAGGGATCGTCAAAACAACGATTTTGCCCTATCAGCTGTAGGAAGGAAAGACACTTCACGAGAATCAAAATAGGAAGAAAGTAGAGCCTATACTACTACTCTATGGATAAAGTCTCAAATTGATAGAGAAAACACCGTAAAGATCAATTAGTGAGCGACTGGGTCGATACAACTAAAAAAAACTGCTTAATTATACCATGATATGGGACAAAATTTAGGAATCTGCTTATGTAATAGAGCCGATCCACTAAGGGATTAAGCAGCGGTGTAGTATCAGATCCCAAAGATAGTAAGTTCTTTTTTCTTTCTTATGGGAAAAAGTCTTTTTCAAGGATTCTATAGAAATTTCATATATGAAAGAAACGAAACCGAGATAGTTACTTTCAGAAAATTCGAACGAAGGATATAGGTCTATCTATGCTTCATTCTTCTGAAGGTGGGAGAAAAGATCAAACTGATTATTGATCAAAATTAGGGTTTGAAACTTAGGTAATTAACTTCTTTTGCTTAACCCAAGCAGAAATTGGATCGATTTTTGAGAAATCGAATTCAGTTAAGATAGGGGAAATTAAGATAGCAATTTCTGAGCCGTATGAGGTAGGAAACTCTCAAGTACGGTTCTAGGGGAAGGAACTACCTATTCCGACCGAGGAGAACAGGCCATTCTACAGGGTGATTCGGAAATTGCGGAAGCTTGGTTTGATCAAGCTGCTGAGTATTGGAAACAAGCTATAGCGCTTACTCCGGGAAATTATATTGAAGCACAGAACTGGTTGAAGATTACGAAGCGCTTTGAATTTGAATAACACCACTCTCCATTTTCATAAAATGGGTGGTTTGGTTGTTGATCCATTAATCAAATAATTTAGGTAGGAAGATCGAATCAATAATTTCATTATATCCCTTTCTTCTACCTTCGATTTTATATCATTCTACCTTCGATTTTATATCCTATTTCATAAGGATAAACAATAGGGATAGGTTCTAGAACAGAAGTAATAAAGCAAATAAAAGGTGGCAATCGAAATATTCCTACCTAATCTATCAGGACGGTCTTATTAATAATTCGAATGAGTTATCTTAGAATTTGGAATCGAATAAAAAATATATATTATGCTCACTCAAGGAAAGTAGACGTAGATAGGGGCTTATACCTTCAAAAAAAAATACACTAGCTTCTTAAATTAAAACGTAAAAAAAGATTTTTTTGTTACGTCGGGAAATAATTTTCCAGGATAACCAATGTCCGTTAGGCACCTAATCCTTATGTCATAATAGATCCGAACACTTGCCTCGGATTGACTTCAATATATAATTGCTCCAGTGAATAACTAAAAAAAAATAGAAGGACGGTAGATAGTAAAGAAAAGTACTAATCATAATATCTATCTTTCAAAGATTCACTAAAAAGACAGTTGGCGGGTCTCTTTGTATGTCTTGTCCGGAAAGAGGAGGACTTAATGATTATTCGTTCGCCGGAACCAGAAGTTAAAATTGTTGTGGATAGGGATCCTGTAAAAACATCTTTTGAGGAATGGGCCAGACCCGGGCATTTCTCAAGAACAATAGCTAAGGGCCCTGATACTACCACTTGGATCTGGAACCTACATGCTGATGCTCACGATTTCGATAGTCATACCGGTGATTTGGAAGAGATCTCTCGAAAAGTCTTTAGTGCTCATTTCGGTCAACTCTCCATTATCTTTCTTTGGTTGAGTGGCATGTACTTCCACGGTGCCCGTTTTTCCAATTATGAAGCATGGCTAAGCGATCCTACTCACATTGGACCCAGTGCTCAGGTAGTTTGGCCAATAGTAGGGCAAGAAATTTTGAATGGTGATGTAGGCGGGGGTTTCCGAGGAATCCAAATAACCTCTGGGTTTTTTCAGCTTTGGCGAGCATCTGGAATAACTAGTGAATTACAACTCTATTGTACCGCAATCGGTGCATTGATTTTTGCATCGTTAATGCTTTTTGCTGGTTGGTTCCATTATCACAAAGCCGCTCCCAAATTGGCCTGGTTCCAAGATGTAGAATCCATGTTGAATCACCACTTAGCGGGGTTATTAGGACTTGGGTCTCTTTCTTGGGCGGGACACCAAATCCATGTATCTTTACCGATTAACCAATTTCTCGACGCTGGGGTTGATCCTAAAGAGATACCACTTCCTCATGAATTTATCTTGAATCGTGACCTTTTAGCTCAACTTTATCCTAGTTTTGCCGAAGGAGCAACCCCCTTTTTCACCTTGAATTGGTCCAAATACGCAGAATTTCTTAGTTTTCGCGGAGGACTAGATCCAATAACCGGCGGTCTATGGTTGAGCGATATTGCGCACCATCATTTAGCTATTGCTATTCTTTTCCTGATCGCTGGTCATATGTATAGGACCAACTGGGGTATTGGTCATGGACTTAAAGATATTTTGGAGGCTCATAAGGGCCCATTTACAGGACAAGGTCATAAGGGTCTCTATGAAATCCTAACAAC